TGAACCAATACGTCTATTCCTACGCGAACCAGTTTTTGGTATAGGGTTTGCCATATTTTTTCATCTCATAAATATGAATCAGAAATATACAGAAAGATACGGAAATATCCATTTCATGTTAAAACAGATCCTTTATTTTTACATGGCCCTTCTTTGAGAAATTTTATAAAAGAAAGATTATCCTTGTCTCTGTTTATGTCTCGGATTGGAACAAATCACTATAATGCGTCCGCGCCTACGGATCAGTCGACATTTTTCACAAATTTTACGAACAGAAGCTCTTATTTTCATATTTCTCACTCCTTACCTTAATTTGGAATCTATTCCTTGGAAGAAAATAAGTCTCTTGTATTTTATTTTTGAGCTTCGAGTTGTATCTCTCACCAAAGGAATGTTTTCAAAAATCATCTAATCGCTCGAATCTTTGTTGCGGAGTCTATAAATTATACGTCTTCTAGTTGAAGCATACCGACTTATTTCGATTTTGACTCTATCTCCCGGCAGTATCCGTATCAAACTGCGTCGGATCCTCCCTGAAATATAACCTAGAATTAGATCTTCATTATCTAAATGGACTCGGAACATACCGTTGGGAAGTGATTCAGTAATTAAACCTTCATGAATCAATTTTTGTTCTTTCATCCGGGTAACCCTTTGAAATATTATCAACTAATGGAGGAAGAGTTATATAACTCACTTTTCCTCTCTATTTCACAAATAGGAAGTTAGAGATCAAATTAGGATACCGGAGGAAGATCACCATATATAGCACAAAATTTCTCCTCCAATTTTTTCTAGTCTAGCTTCTCGATCTGTCATTATGCCTCGAGAAGTGGAAAGAATTACAATTCCCATTCCACCTAAAATCTTAGGAATTTTTTGATAGTTGGAATAGATTCGTAGACCAGGTCGACTGATACGTTTTAAAATAGTTCTATATATTCCTTTCCTAGTCCTTCTATGGCGCAAGGTTGAAACCAAGAAATCTTTGTTACTTTCCTGATGTTTCCGAACGTTTTCAATAAAACCTTCTCGTAGGAGTATTTTAACAATGTTTTCGGTGATATTAGTGGATGCTATTCGAACCGTTCCATTTTTACTCATGTCAGCATTTCTTATAGAAGTTATTATATCAGCAATAGCGTCTCTGCCCATGACGAATTCTAATTATTGGTGCTTCTTAATTTTGATATAATCAACATGTTTTTTTTATTTTGAATTATTCAATTTCAATTATTAATTATTAAAAGTATATGCGTGAAACACAATCTACTAATTTAATCCATTTCAGATATCCTACTATAACTATATCAGAGTTTCATCTACTAGTATTTATAATACTTCAGGAGCTAATGAAACTATTTTAGTAAAATTCAACTGTCTCAATTCCCGAGCAATCGCGCCAAAAACTCGAGTTCCTTTTGGATTTCCTTCTTGATCAATGACAACCGCAGCATTGTCATCATATCGTATTATCATACCGTTGTTACGTTTGAGTTCTTTACATGTACGTACAATTACAGCTCTAATTACTTCTGATCTTTCTAGAGGCATATTGGGCACTGCTTCTTTGATTACAGCAACAATAACATCACCAATATGAGCATATCGATGATTACCAGCTCCTATGATTCGAATACACATCAATTCTCGAGCTCCGCTGTTATCTGCTACATTCAAAAGGGTCTGAGGTTGAATCATATCATTTTTATTTGAATCTGTTATTTCAATGCAAAGAATGAGGAAAAAAAGAAATAGTGTTTGTCTAGAAATAAATAAACCCGCGGTTGTTTTTTCATCCTCAATACCCCTTTTGTTTATCTTTAGTTCTATATCCCTATCCTGAAATAAGAAATTGAGTTCGTATAGGCATTTTGCACGCAGCTATCTCAATAGCTGCTCTGGCTACAGTTTCTGATACTCCACCCATTTCATAAAGTATTCGGCCTGGTTTAACAACGGATACCCAATATTCGGGAGATCCTTTCCCCGAACCCATACGTGTTTCCGTAGGTCTTATTGTAACAGGTTTGTCTGGAAATATACGTACCCATATTTTTCCACCACGACGCGCATATCGTGTCATTGCTCTTCGCCCTGCTTCTATTTGTCTAGCTGTGATCCAAGCGGGTTCAAGTGCCTGAAGAGCGTATCCGCCGAAACAAATATGATTGCCCCGACAAGATATTCCCTTCATTCTTCCTCTATGGTGCTTACGAAATCTAATTCTTTTAGGGTTATAGTTGATGGTTTTTTCTTAATCCCACCTCTACTACAGAACCGGACATGAGAGTTTCCTCTCATCCAGCTCCTCGCGAATGAAAAGATTCGATACAGATACACATATATTTAATAATTAGTACACTAAACTAAGTAATGGGATTTATTGATATTTCATTTATTACATAGGAAGCTCCATATATGGCTAGATGTGTATATTTATAGATAATGCTTATTTTTTATAACGAATCCCTATTTTTTTTTACTCTTATCGAGTCAAGACAATATTGTATTGTAATACAATAAATAAATAAGGGTTTCGCGGGCGGATATTGACTCTTTCCTGCTTCATTCGTAGGATAAATCCATGACCTCTCAGAGTAAATCAATTTGTTCTGGGTTCGTTCCGCCATCCCGCCCGATGAATCATTAGGATTCATTTTTCTTTTCTATTTTATTTATATTTTAATAGTAGAATCTTATATAGTCACAGGTTTTGTCGTTCCTATAGCTTCTCCATTAATGGTTAGGCCTGAACTCTGCAACGGAGCTCCCAACAAAATTTGTTTTCGAGTCAATCTCCTCAGTTTCTATTAACCCAGGGCTCTTTATTATTTATATTATACTTTATTATTTGTATTATTATATATATTAATATATCAATATTAATGCTTTATCACACTGCCTTTTATGAGGTGATTCATAGACCATACATATTGGAATCATCTATCATTGATATTTTTGTTCTCTCTTTCTATCACCTTTCCATTTATCCGCATCCCTTTATTTTTTTTTTCTTCCAAATCCATAATCAGATTTGTTTTTTATGAAAATTTCAGTTGTTACAACTATATGATTGATTCAGTCATTCAGTCATATAGTGACTGTTTCTTGGGATCTCGACAATACGAAGCAATAGGTTGGTTATTAGTTTTTCGTTTATTTTATTATTTTATATAGTTATTAAGTTCATAGTGGGGGTCAGTCTTTTTTTTTTTTTTTTTTTGAAGCCCAGCTTTAAACTCTAAAGAAAAAACTAACGAGTCACACACTAAGCATAGCAATTATATCAAAAGTAAGATTAATCTATTTTTTATTCAACCTTATAGAATTAGAATTGTTTATTTTTGTTTGATTTAACGGAAAAAGGAAAAAAACAGAAATAGTTTCTCATTTTTTGTTCTATCACTGGACAGAATGGCAAGATAAAAAAAGGTCTATTATTCCTCGTTCACAAATATCCAAATTTTTAGGCCTAATACTCCATGGATAGTTCGAATTGTATAGGAACAATGATCAATTTTATCACGAATTGTTTGTAGAGGAACCCTACCTTCTCTGATCCATTCGACACGTGCAATTTCTTTTCCGTCGATACGTCCTGCAATTTGTATTTGAATTCCCTTTGTATCTGTTTGTTCAGTTAATTCAATAGCTCTTTTCATTGCCTTTCGAAACGAAACTCTATTTCTTAATTGTGAAGCCATATATTCTGCAAGAATATTAGGGTGTCCATAAGGTTTTTCAACTCTTGTGATAGCAATATTGAGTCTTCGGTTCGCAGAATGAAACTCTTTTTGTACATTCATCTGTAATTCTTCGATCCCTCGCGTTCGACCCTCTATTAATAAATTTGGAAACCCAATATAGATTATGACCTGGATCAAATCGATTCTTTTTTGAATTTCTATTCGTGCAATTCCTTCGAAACCTGGGGATATTCTCTTATTTTTTTGTACATAGTTCTTGATACAATTTCGTATTTTCTCATCTTCTTGTAGACCTACATAAAAATTTTTTGGTTGTGCGAACCAAAAGGAATGATGATTTTGGGTTGTACCAAGTCTGAAACCAAGTGGATTTATTTTTTGTCCCATATTTTTTTATTATATTATCTTTTCATCCATTTTTTTTTTCTAAAGATAAATCTAAATTTTAGATGAATCTCTAAAATTTAGATTTATCTTTTAATACAATTGTTATATGACAAGTGGGTCTTTTTATCGGATAACTACGTCCTCTAGCCCTGGGTCTTAACTTTTTCACAAAGGGGCCTCCATTGACTTCGGCTTTACTAATGAATGAATCAGCTTCGTTCAAACCCATATTATGATTAGCATTTGCTGCTGCAGAATAAACCAATTTTAAAATGGGATAAGATGCTCGATAAGGCATGAGTTCCAGTATCATAAGTGTTTCCTCATAAGAACGCCCGCGAATCTGATCAATTACTCTTCGCGCTTTGAAAACAGACATAGATATATGTTTAGCTAAAACTTTTACTTCTCTACCCGAATTTGAGTTCTTTATCATAAGGTTTCTCCCCCGCCAATGAATGATAAGTATCTATTTTTTTTCCAAATTAATTAACGACGAGATTTATTATCGTTTCTCGCATGTCTCGCGAAAGTCAGAGTAGGCGCGAATTCTCCCAATTTGTGACCTACCATACGATCTGTTATATAAATAGGTAAATGTTCTTTTCCATTATGAACAGCGATTGTATGGCCAATCATTTTGGGTATAATGGTAGATGCCCGAGACCAAGTTACTATTATTTCTTTCTCCTCCCTCATGTTGAGTTTTTCCATTTTTCTCGATAAATGATTAGCTACAAAAGGATTTTTTTTTAGTGAACGTGTCACAGCCGATTACTCCTTTTTTTTACATTTTAAAGATTGGCATTCTATGTCCAATAGAATATCTCGATCTAAGTATGAAGGTAAGAATAAATACAATAATGATGAATGGAAAAAAGAGAAAATCCTTTAGCTGGATAA